ATAAATTGTTAAAGCTTCCATAAAAGCCAGACTAAGCAATAAAGTACCTCGTATTTTACCCTCTGCTTCTGGTTGTCTCGCGATACCTTCTACGGCTTGGCCCGCAGCAGTCCCTTGTCCAACTCCCGGTCCAATAGAAGCCAGCCCTACAGCCAATCCAGCAGCAATAACGGAAGCAGCAGAAATCAGTGGATTCATGGTAAGCTCCTCGCATAAAAATAAAGAAATGGTTAATGATACAAGCAACCAATGAATTATGGCTTATTATTCCATTACTAAGATCCATCCAATCTAAATAACTATGAACTAAAAATTTTAAGTAATGAGATTATTGAATGAGCAGAACTATTTAGATCTCGCGTTTTTAGTTCCTATCCATCGGATCTAGTTCTTCCATTTCATTATTTATTTGTTCCGAGCCGTTCTTTCAATTACAATTATGCACTCTTTTTCTTCTATATGCTTGATTTCATCTGTTTATTCATTCGGCGGGGCCCATACGAAACGAAAAAGTCTTTCTATTGTAATTTGAAATTCCTATCTAAAATCTCGATGGGGTAGGAAAGTCAATAAGATATATGGATAGTTCATATATAACTAATAAGGATCTAATATCACATATACATGATTTCTTCCATAACGTAAACCAAAAATTCAAATCTTATATTCAACCCGATTCTAGAATCATTCTTTGAAACATATAGAAGGGTTTACTTATAGACATTAAAAAAATTATGTATATCCAGTTCGACCCCACCCCTAACCCATTTTTTATGAATCTCGTTTGTAAATTAAAATTATTAGTTCCTTTTATTTATCATTATCCCGCATTAATACAAACATGAATACAAACGAACTAATTTCTTAGTCTGAATCCTTACATATTACATATCAATAAATATAAATATTTGAGATCCAATTGCATGCAATGAATTCGAATTTGGATCAATATCAACCATTGAATTGAAAATCAAACGAAATGAGAATAGTTCCACAAAAACATTCATTTTTTTATCACACATTGGAACTGGATAGCATAACAATTCTTATCCAAATTATGTATGAATCATAACATAATAAGGATTGACTGAACAAATATATAGAAATAGAATGAATATTGAGGTGAGGGGAGTATGGCATAAGTGGCCCAAACAGAAATCTTTGGAAAAGCTTTTTTTTTAGATCTGCTTCCTTCTTTTTTGACAACTGAATTCCATATCGTAATCTTTTTTACTACTACTCTAAATCATATATACCCGATATTGTATTTTTTTTGTTCCAGAATGTATTATCTGAACCGCCCATACATTGCGTTGGTATAACTAAAAAAGAATATTTTGAAAGCTAGTCAATGATGGCCCTCCATGGATTCCCCTATATAAGCCGCCGCTAAGGTTGCGAAAATAAGAGCTTGAATACCGCTTGTAAATAATCCAAGAAACATGACAGGTATAGGAACTACTGAAGGGACTAAAGAAACAAGAACAACAACTACTAATTCATCAGCCAATATATTACCAAAAAGTCGAAAACTAAGTGATAAGGGTTTTGTGAAATCTTCTAGAATATTGATTGGTAAAAGTATTGGAGTTGGTTGAATATATTTACCGAAATAACCCAATCCCTTTTTTGTAAGACCCGCATAGAAATAGGCTACTGACGTAGGTAAAGCTAAAGCAACAGTAGTATTTATATCATTCGTGGGTGCGGCTAACTCCCCATGAGGTAACTGTATGATTTTCCAAGGTAAAAGAGCCCCCGACCAGTTGGAAACAAAAATAAATAAAAACATAGTTCCAATAAAAGGAACCCAAGGGCCATATTCTTCTCCAATTTGAGTTTTGCTCAAGTCTCGAATGAATTCAAGGACATATTCGAAAAAATTCTGACCGTCAGTCGGAATGGTTTGTGGATTCCGAACAGCTATAGTAGCAGAACCTAATAAGATAGCAATTACGAACCAAGAAGTAATAAGTACTTGGGCATGAACTTGGAAATCTCCTATTTGCCAATAGAAATGTTGGCCTACTTCTACACCGGAGATATCGTATAACCTTTTTAGTGTGTTGATGGAACATGGTAGAACATTCATATTGCCCTCTGACATAAATAGAACTTAAAAAGGAATTATTTTTATTTAACCATCTCTTTATTGATTCGCCTACTTTAAACTGAATTATATATTTCGAATACTAAGTAATTACAGAATATCCCCAGCAATTTTGATCTATTTTTCGATATTCAGGATATAGTAACCGATTCCATAAATTAATGGAATTCACGAAGTAATTGACTTATCTTATTATTATTCTTAATTCTTATTTATCTTTATAGCTAGAACGACCCTCACAAATTGCTGATACTAATTTGTTAAGAATTAATCGGATTGAAGCTATGGCGTCATCATTGGCTGGAATCGAAATATCTGCAATATCTGGGTCACAATTTGTATCGATTAAACAAACTGTTGGAATTCCCAAAGTAACACATTCTCGAAGAG